TGCTGAGCTCCCCAAATTTTTGTACATTCAAAAAAGGAATTGATTCCGTAAAAGATGGGATCAACCAGTAAATAGAAAATTACTGATATTTCATCCTTGTGAGATTGTCAATTTTGTACCAAAGGTGTATTTTGAGTATACCGAATTAGTATAGCTATCCTTCCTATGGCACAGCAATCCAGTTTGGCTTGGTCCCGAAACAGAATTCCCTTTTTTTCTTCTTTGTTCCTTGTTTATAGGGAAACTACATGCTATTCAAGGCATCAATAGAAACCCTAATTTTTTGGGTCCTACTTATTTTGATTGTCTTCGGAATAATAGAATAATTTAATTTGGAATAGTGACCGGGATCTTCGGAAAACCTAAGTTAATGATCAATAGGTTTGGATAAAGAATTTAGAAAGGATATTCTCATATTGACGCAATACAAGGATAAGTATATGCGAAATCTATCCCTTTTTAGTTAAAAGTTTTATTCCAATCCAACCTTTCCCTTTAAGGAATTTAATTGGTTAGCATAAAATAATATAATATCTAATAAATAGAAAATTGAATCGTACATAATTCGTTATGAAGGAAACGGAATATATTCTTTGAAGAATCAAGATTCGTAATCAATACTGTCTTGTTTGTTGGATTAGGTCTAACTTTCTTAACCAAACTGCAAGCATGTAACTTTACGAGATGAAATAGGGAAAGACAGACGATAGAACTTAAAAGAAAAAGATAATTGAAGTAACTCGTCTTCGAATCAACTTTGGTTGGGGTTCGAAAAATGAATAAATAAAAATAAAGTAAATTCAAGGAAGAACTTTCCCTTTTTCAGGGGGGCCTTCGGGAGTCGTGGAATGGTTTTCTTCTCCTCTTATTCCATATGGAATATATGGAGTTAAAATAAGAAGGAATAGGGGACGGCGATTTGTTCCAAAAACAAGATTAAATCCTATTGAAAAAGAAATAATCTGAAATAGAAAGAACTTTTTCCAAATTCCATTCTTTATTTATCTTTTATTCCAAAATTCCCCAAAAATCCAATTTCATTTTTCAATGGGTTTAGATGATCTAGTTTTTAATATTATTACTTTACTTAACTGACAGATTCCACAATAAATCTCTTGATTCGGAATTAGGGACTCATGTCCCATCTGATGAATCGATTTTCTTTTACACTTATGTATCTCGCTCCATCTTGTTTTTTAGTATTATCTAAAATAACCGATGAATTATGAATTTTCCATAACTTAGGTAAATGCTTTACCAACATATGTAGTGTAGTAAAAAAAAAATGGAATTTAACCCCTTCATGCTTACTATAACCAGTTATTTCGGTTTTCTACTGGCTGCTTTAACTATAACCCCAGCTCTATTTATTGGCTTGAACAAGATACGTCTTATTTGAAATTCATTGAATGAATAAGTCAGAAAATAAGAATCTTTCTTTTGGATTCCTGGTATTATAGGACCCTTTTCCACACTAATTACCAATTCTTTTCTTGGTCATTGAGATTCGTGGATAATTTAGACTATTATTTAGAGATAGATCGTACCTCTTTTTTTATCCCCTCGAACAAATCGAAATGATTGAAGTTTTTCTATTTGGAATCGTCTTAGGCCTAATTCCTATTACTTTAGCGGGATTATTCGTGACTGCGTATTTGCAATACAGGCGTGGGGATCAGTTGGATTTTTAATTGAGTAATATTTATTTTTTGATTGGCCTCCTCCAGACTAGAGAGGAGGTCAAATTGGAGTTGTAATTCTACTTTGTTTTTTTTTTTTTAGTAATTTACTCTGTTTCGACATAAGATAGATGGAATCACGCTCTGTAGGATTTGAACCTACGACATCGGGTTTTGGAGACCCGCGTTCTACCAAACTGAACTAAGAGCGCTTTCAAAAAGAAAATCCTTTTCTACTCCTAACGTGTCTCACGTATGTATAGTATCCACAAATTCAAGTTATATCCACTTTAATGGATCTCCCCGCTACTGCCCATAAAGAAGAGAGAGGTAATAGGTAGGGATGACAGGATTTGAACCTGTGACATTTTGTACCCAAAACAAACGCGCTACCAAGCTGCGCTACATCCCTTTTCCAAATTGTTGTACAATGTCATTGTACACAATTCCTTTCTTGTTTTCCACATCGTAATTTTCTTCTATTTCTCTATCTATATAGAACTTTCTTGTCATTTCTTGTTTTTGGTCTCATATAATCAAGGAAGGGTATATATCTAAAATCAAGTTGAATTTAACCTATAAAAGAAAGATTACTATTCCTTAGTAATGTATAGGAAGAAGGGGTCATCTTTTTCTTTTTTAGGGATAGGAAAATCTCGTCTATATGGTTCATTCTATAGTCTATATGGTTCATTCTATATATATATAGAATATCGATTTTATATCTATAGAATATTTATTTTGTTTTTTAGTTAGGAATTTCCCCTAAATAAAGAAATACAAACGATCTTGGGCAAGAGTATCTGATCATATATGTATTCCAATAAGGAAGGAGGATTTTCAATGCGGGATATAAAAACATATCTCTCTGTAGCACCCGTGCTAAGTACTCTATGGTTTGGGGCTTTAGCAGGTTTATTGATAGAAATTAATCGTTTATTCCCAGATGCTTTGTCATTCCCTTTTTTTTAATTCTAGTTATTCCTATGCGAGAGATAGAATTCTTCGTGACATGACGAAAATTTTCTTTCAATCCTTTTTTAGTCTACGAAGCAAAAAGAAAGAAAAGATGGATTGGGTTGAACCTCAGAGTCATCAAAAATTTTGTAAATCCCATTTTGGAAGAAAACATAAATTTAATTAAAAGCGGTATCCAAGCTAAGTCAGGCCTCACAAATCCGAGCATAGAAAGAGGCTGGCTAGGGCGGAGCTTGCTACTTAAATGAAAGGATTTCGAAGCAAAATCCTTGCTAATTCGACAAGGATTGTATTCTTTAATTATTTCTCCATTTTATATTCTATTGGATTTTATTCGTCTTTTTCGGATCCAATATAGAAGAATAAAAAAACAGGTATAAGACTTAAGTTAAGTCGATCCAAAAAGGAAAGGAGGTTCATGGCCAAGGGCAAAGATGTTAGAATCAGAGTGATTTTGGAATGTATCAGTTGTGTTCGAAAGGGTATCAATAAGGAATCGACGGGGATTTCTAGATATAGTACTCAAAAGAATCGCCACAATACACCTGGACAATTAGAATTAAGAAAATTTTGTCGTTATTGCCGCAAGCATACGACTCATAATGAAATAAAGAAATAGGAGCATCGTGTTTTTGATTTTTCTAAAGAACAGAAAGAGTAAGAATTTCTTATTTAATATATTTAATATATAGAACATAGATAGAATACAAAATACAAATCAACCCATCTGATTTTAGGTAGATATTATTTCATATGTATGGAGGTTTTTTTATATATACTATATAAAATAAATCAAATAATATATGGACCAAAGAAAGACTACTTCTTCTGGATCCTAAATTAATAAAATAAAGAAATCCATTTTTTTTTTTCAAATTTTTAAATAAGGAATAAATCATGTATATATCTAAACAACCTTTTCGTAAATCTAAGCAACCTTTTCGTAAATTCAAACAACCTTTTCATAAATCCAAGCAATCTTTTCGTAAATTCAAACAACCTTTTCGTAAATCCAAACAACCTTTTCGTGGGCGTTCCCGAATTGGTCCGGGGGATCGAATTGATTATAGAAACATGAGTTTAATTAATCGATTTATTAGTGAACAAGGAAAAATATTATCCAGACGAATAAATAGATTAACCTTGAAACAACAACGATTAATTACTCTTGCTATAAAACAGGCTCGTATTTTATCTTTCTTACCATTTCGTAACTATGAGAATGAGAAGCAATTTCAAGCCCAGTCAATTTCAATAATTACCGGTCCTAGACACAGAAAAAATAGACATATTCCTCAATTAACACAAAAATTCAATTCCAATCGAAATTTAAGAAACTCCAACCAGAATTTAAGAAACAACAATCGGAACTTAAGCTCCGATTGTTGATGTTTTATTCGAAAGGGTCAAACTCATATATAAATAAAGTAATCCAGTTTAGATTCTTGTGTTTGTTATAAGAAAAGAAAGAAAAATGGGAAAAAAGAAATAGTTTTTTTATTTATTGCAACACGCTCGTTGATTCCTACCACTTAATCTTAATTTATTGTATCTTCCCGGAGTTCCCTCTCCGGGAATTCGGTTTTAATTATTCCTGTATATTACTTTTTTATCCCTTTAATTGATGGTCTTTATTTTGTTGGTAATCGTGTAAAGATTATTTTGATTTAATACAGCTACTTGTGCAAGCATTTTACGATTAAGAATCAATTCCTTTTTGTACAGATTGTGTATTAATTTACTATAACTATCGAATACTTTATATATCCGTGTTGCTGCGTTTATCCGAGTGATCCACAAACGACGAAAATCCCTCTTTTGCCTGCCTCTATCTCGATGAGAAGAAACAAAAGCTCTTCTTACTTGTTGAGTAATCATTCGATTAAGTCTTAAATGAGCCCCCCTAAAGTTTGAGGCAAATGAACGCATTTTTGTTCGTCGTCTCCGAGCTATATATCCTCGCGGAACTCTGGTCATTGAATCAAATTAACCTTAATGAATAACTAATGATTTCTCTTCTTTTAACCGTTCTTTTTCCCATTAATAACAAAACGGATTATTCCGATATATAAAATAGTAATTCCAATGGCTTTTGCTACTATAACCTTCCCAACCACGATTTTTTATTTTACCCTCTTCAGTTATTTCATGTAGAAATAACAAATTCTAACGATACTAAAAAAACCGTGGGTTCCATCGTTTCTATGGTTTCCTTTTAAACGGTGAGGCCCTCTCTATACACCGGAGCCCTTTCTTTCATCAAAAGGTATTGGGAACTTGTATAGTTCCCATTCTTTGGCTCTACCTATCCATTATAGAGTAAATCGCTCTTTTCACAATAAATAAGAGTTATTCATACAGTGACGGTATTTAATTATGAAAGTTGGCTAAGTAGCTGACCCTTTAGTCCGTTCTTTTAAGATAAAGGAGCATAAGCCTTTTCTTTTTATTACTACTACTATTTCCTCCGCTTAATCGATAACCATTTGCTACCAATGGGGGAATTGCTTCTTCCAATCTCGATGATTGGATTTGCACCAAAGGAAACCATAAATTCCATATACCGTAGAAATCTAGGAGAGAGAAGCTCTATCCTATTCATTGGTACCGATCATGGATATTTCAAAAATTGTCTTATTTGTTTGAACTCATGATCTGAACGAGTCGCACATACACCCTAGCACATGTTCCTCGACGCTGAGGACATCCCTTAAGCGCGGGCGTTTTTCTAGCATTTCGTATTGGCTGTCTTGCATTTCTAATAAGTTGTTTAACCGTTGGCATGTCGTATGTATATAGAAAAAAAAGGATTGGTTTAGATTGATCTTAACCTGATGATTCATCATCATGAAGTATTTCTATTTTCTATAAAATCGCATAAAACCCGAATTTAGGTTTGAAATAAATTTACAAGAAATTCAGCCACTACCAATCCTTAAACATTTCTGGAAACCATACGGGATCAGTATCGCAGTGCTCGTCAATCATTTCATCCCCTACAATATCGACAAGTCCATAAGCTTTGGCTTCGTCTGCTGACATAAAAACATCCCTTTCCATGTCTTCGGATACAACCCAAAAAGGCTTGCCAGTTCTTAGTGCATAAACCCTTGTGATCATTTCGCGAACTTTGTGTAACTCTTCCACTTCTAGTAAAAATTCTGGTGTTCTTGCCCGATAATAAGCACTAGCAGGTTGGTGAAGCATAATTCTAGCGTGAGGGAATGCTATACGTTTAGTGGGTTCTCCTCCAAGCAGAATGAAGGAGGCCATGGACGCGGCTATTCCGAGGCATATTGTATATATATCTGGTGTCACCGTTTGCATCGTATCAAAAATCGCCATTCCTGAGATTAGCCACCCGCCGGGGGAGTTTATAAACAAAAAAATATCGCTAATTCCATCTTCTATACTGAGATATACCATGAGACCTGTAATATGATTCGTGATCTCGCAACGAATCTCTTGACCTAAAAAAAGTGTCCTTTCTCGATACATAACATTGTATAAGTCAACCCAAGTCGCTTCTTCATCTCCGGGAATCCGGTAAGGTACTTTTGGAACACCAATGGGCATATTAGATTAATATTATTAGATTTAAGTAAGAAAACTACACTTTAATATGGAAACTTAAGAATGGAAGAGAAAGAAAGAATCCACAGTTTATTATCTTCATTTTTTTCTTATTCTATAAGAATACTATAGATTCTATTAATACATAGATTGAAATGATACATAGATTGAAAAATTATACATATAAGGAAGGTAAGACAGATTGAATAAAGAAAAAGGGATCCGTGATTCGAATGATAAACAAAGAGGGATTAGGGATCTATTCTTCGTTTTTTGAAATAGCCCAAGCTACCCATTGCATATTGGCACTTATCGAGTATAGAATAGATCTGCTTCTCTTTCTTCTTACAAACAGAATTGACTTCTTATTTTTAATGGAATGAAATAAATATTCACGCTTTCTGACACAGAATGCCCTAGAAGGGTTAGGTACATAGGATATGGATAGTCTTTTCCAATGCGATAAAATAAAACGACATCGTGTCTATTTTTCTTTGCTAAAGGGGTATTTCCATGGGTTTGCCTTGGTATCGTGTTCATACTGTCGTATTGAATGATCCCGGTCGATTGCTTGCGGTGCATATAATGCATACAGCTCTAGTTTCTGGTTGGGCTGGCTCGATGGCTTTATACGAATTAGCGGTTTTTGATCCCTCTGATCCAGTTCTGGATCCAATGTGGAGACAAGGTATGTTCGTCATCCCCTTCATGACTCGTTTAGGAATAACCAATTCGTGGGGTGGTTGGAGTATTTCAGGAGGAACTATAACGAATCCAGGTATTTGGAGTTATGAAGGTGTGGCAGGTGCGCATATTGTCTTTTCTGGCTTGTGTTTCTTGGCAGCTATCTGGCATTGGGTATATTGGGACCTAGAAATATTCTGTGATGAGCGGACGGGAAAACCTTCTTTGGATTTGCCCAAGATCTTTGGAATTCATTTATTTCTTGCGGGGGTGGCTTGTTTTGGCTTTGGTGCATTTCATGTAACCGGTTTGTATGGTCCTGGGATATGGGTGTCCGATCCTTATGGACTAACTGGAAAAGTACAAGCTGTAAATCCTGCGTGGGGCGCAGAAGGTTTTGACCCTTTCGTTCCGGGAGGAATAGCGTCGCATCATATTGCTGCGGGTACATTGGGCATATTAGCGGGCCTATTCCATCTTAGTGTCCGTCCGCCTCAACGTCTATACAAAGGATTACGTATGGGCAATATTGAAACTGTACTTTCCAGTAGTATCGCTGCTGTTTTTTTTGCAGCTTTCGTAGTTGCCGGAACTATGTGGTATGGATCAGCAACTACCCCAATCGAATTATTTGGACCTACTCGTTATCAGTGGGATCAGGGATACTTTCAACAAGAAATATATCGAAGAGTTAGCGATGGGTTAGCCGAAAATCTTAGTTTATCAGAAGCTTGGTCTAAAATTCCCGAAAAATTAGCTTTTTATGATTATATTGGTAATAATCCGGCAAAGGGGGGATTATTCAGAGCAGGCTCAATGGACAATGGGGATGGAATAGCTGTTGGATGGTTAGGACATCCCGTCTTTAGAGATAAAGAAGGGCGCGAGCTTTTTGTACGCCGTATGCCTACTTTTTTTGAAACATTTCCGGTAGTTTTGGTAGATGAAGAGGGAATTGTGAGAGCGGACGTTCCTTTTAGAAGAGCAGAATCCAAATATAGCGTTGAACAAGTAGGCGTAACGGTGGAGTTCTATGGTGGCGAACTTAATGGAGTAAGTTATTCTGATCCTGCTACTGTAAAAAAATATGCGAGGCGGGCCCAATTAGGAGAAATTTTTGAATTAGATCGAGCTACTTTGAAATCAGATGGTGTTTTTCGCAGCAGTCCAAGGGGTTGGTTTACTTTTGGTCATGCTACCTTTGCTTTGCTCTTCTTTTTCGGACACATTTGGCATGGCGCTCGAACCTTGTTCCGAGATGTTTTTGCTGGTATTGATCCAGACTTGGATGCTCAAGTGGAATTTGGAACATTCCAAAAAGTTGGGGATCCAACTACAAGGAGACAGACAGTCTGATACCACATTGCTACGGTATCTTTCGCCTCTCTTTTTTGATTTGACATGGGAAAAATCTCCTGTCCTTTCTTTATAAAAGACTCTTTTTCTTTTTTTATATGGGAAATGATCCCAAATGACAAGTGAATAGGTGTGGAAGTTATAATTGTAAATAAACCACGATCAAATCTATGGAAGCATTGGTTTATACGTTCCTTTTAGTTTCGACTTTAGGGATAATTTTTTTCGCTATCTTCTTCCGAGAACCCCCTAAAGTTCCCACTAAAAAATGAAATAATTTAATTGAAGTAAGAAGTCTCCCAGATGGGAGACTTCTTACTTCAATTAGTCTCCATGTTCTTCGAATGGATCTCTTAATTGTTGAGAGGGTTGCCCAAACGCGGTATATAAGGCATACCCAGTAAAGCTTACAAGTAAACCAGATATGGAGATGGCGACTAAAGTTGCTGTTTCCATTTTTATAGAATTTCAAGATTACAATGGATCTATGAAAAGATCGTGTATTTACAACTACAACGGAATAGTATACAAAGTCAACACCAATGATTAAATAGAATTTATGGCTACACAAACCGTTGAAGATAGTTCTAGAGCCAGGCCAAAACGAACTGGCGCAGGTAGTTTATTGAAACCCTTGAATTCGGAATATGGGAAAGTAGCTCCGGGTTGGGGGACTACTCCTTTTATGGGGGTTGCAATGGCTTTATTCGCGATATTCCTATCTATCATTTTAGAAATTTATAATTCTTCTGTTTTACTGGACGGAATTTTAATGAATTAGGTTTCTACTAACTAAAACTATGAAGTCATAGTTTTTCCATCCAAAAAAGGGTCTTTCTGCTTTAAGCTCCACATTTCTAGACATTCTGGTAGTTCGACCGTGGATTTTTTTGTTTTGGTATCTCTGGAATATGAGTGTGTGACTTGTTAGAATTGATCCTATTGATAATACATAGAAAGCGCCTGTTCTCTCTATCAAGATGATTCTAATTCGTCGGATATTATTTATTCTAGTATCTGGAACACGAAATACATAGAGCGGATCAAGAAAAAAAAAAGGAACTATGATTCATACTCACTATTTAGGCCTCGTAACCAGACTGAAAAAAAATGAAAGTAGTTCTTAATAAAAAAAGAACTTTTCTTCCTTCCAATTTTGTTTGCCCAAAAGACTACTTTTTTTTTCTCTCGATTTTGTCGAGTTATTACACCAATTCAATAAATGATCATCAAGCGGTTCTTATTCGAAGAACCCTTGCCCTTTGTTTAGCTTGAGAATCAATCATCGTGGCTCTAGTATGAATCTAAGGTTTTAATTGAACTGATTCATAGGATCGCAACAAGATAATTTCTATTAGAAAACCACTATAAATTTTTATTTTTTTCCTAGTAAAATAAAATAAATAAAAAATAGGGAAGAGAAAAGTCAAGAGGCCTCTAATGATCAACATAAGGGAAAGAAAGACAGATGAGCCAACTTGAGATTTTTTGGCATTATCATCACAACGAAGAAATTCTGGATTTTTCTTATTTAATATCTTCAAGGCAAATTGATATAATCCCGTGGCTGATGAAGTTTTGAACTTTTTTTTTTCTAATATCCGTGTTGAAAATTTGTGTGTTTATGCTTGAGCCGTACGAGATGAAATTTTCATATACGGTTCTCGGAGGGGGAGTCGGGCTAGTTACCTATCTCAATAAAGTATATGATTGGTTTGAGGAACGTCTTGAGATTCAGGCAATTGCGGATGATATAACTAGTAAATACGTTCCTCCTCATGTCAACATATTTTATTGTTTAGGGGGAATTACACTTACTTGTTTTTTAGTACAAGTTGCTACGGGTTTTGCTATGACTTTTTACTACCGACCAACCGTTACAGAGGCTTTTTCCTCCGTTCAATATATAATGACGGAGGCCAACTTTGGCTGGTTAATCCGATCAGTTCATCGATGGTCAGCAAGTATGATGGTTCTAATGATGATCCTGCACGTATTTCGTGTGTATCTCACAGGTGGATTTAAAAAACCCCGGGAATTAACTTGGGTTACAGGTGTGGTTTTGGCTGTATTGACTGCATCATTTGGTGTAACCGGTTATTCTTTACCTTGGGATCAAATCGGTTATTGGGCAGTCAAAATTGTGACAGGTGTACCTGAAGCGATTCCGGTAATAGGTTCCCCTTTAGTGGAGTTATTACGTGGAAGTGCTAGTGTGGGGCAATCCACTTTGACTCGTTTTTATAGTTTACATACCTTTGTACTGCCTCTGCTTACTGCCGTATTTATGTTAATGCACTTTCCAATGATACGTAAGCAAGGTATTTCTGGTCCTTTATAGGAAAGGCATATCATAGAAAATAGGAATTCTCATATATCATATCGGGTAGGTTGTGGTATTTCATTGCTACAAACATGGGTTATTGTAAAATAAGACATGTCATTTGGATACTTCTCTTCAACTCTGAAGTATTTTACAGTTGAAGTTAATTTTACGAAAGAAAATAAGGCGGATTATGGGAGTGTGTGACTTGAATTATTGATTTGGCCATGCAGATAGAGAATTAGATCTGCCGCATTAGAATTCACGACCAAAGGTGTCTCCGCATCCAATCAATACGTAAGTCCCCTATCTAGGAAGGATAGGCTGGTTCACTCGAGGAGAATATTTTCTATGATCATACCCCAACCATGTCATCCATGAACAGGCTCCGTAAGATCCCGTAGAGTATAAATGGAATAAGTCATGTGATATGATCCAATTCTATATTTATTACACTTACTTTTTATTTATTATAGTATGGAAATGCATTCATTTTCTTTGCATCAATTTCGCAATATTATCGGAGTAAAAGAAGGGATCTAAGGAAGAAAGTAGGCTAAACTTTTAAATTTTTTATTAGTAACAAGTAAATACTTTGTTTGGACGTAAAAAACTTGCGATATTGAGGGGATAAACACCAACTAATCAAGAGACAATCCACAAAGCAATTGATCATGATCAAATTTGTAAGCCCACTTGGATATTGAGCATTTATGCATAAGAATAGGATTCTTTTCAATGAGTAGTTATAGGCGCAACTTTGGAAAAGAGAATCTGATAAAGCTTTTCTTACCTTGAGTCATTGAGTCATTATATAACCTATTCTATTGTTGTGGATCCTCCACGGTCTTATTTCTTTTCTTTCATTCTTGCTCGAGCCGGATGATGAAAAATTCTCATGTCCGGTTCCGTTGGGGGATGGATCCTAAAGAATTCACCTATCCCAATAACAAAGAAACCTGACTTAAATGATCCTGTATTAAGAGCAAAATTAGCTAAAGGGATGGGACATAATTATTATGGGGAACCCGCATGGCCCAACGATCTTTTATACATTTTTCCAGTAGTAATTCTAGGTACTATTGCATGTAATGTAGGTTTAGCGGTTCTAGAGCCGTCAATGATTGGTGAGCCGGCGGATCCGTTTGCAACTCCTCTGGAAATATTACCCGAGTGGTACTTCTTTCCCGTATTTCAAATACTTCGTACAGTACCCAATAAGTTATTGGGCGTTCTCTTAATGGTTTCTGTGCCAACAGGCTTATTAACAGTACCCTTTCTAGAGAATGTCAATAAATTCCAAAATCCATTTCGTCGCCCAGTAGCTACAACCGTTTTTTTAATCGGTACTGTAGTAGCTCTTTGGTTAGGTATTGGAGCAACATTACCCATTGATAAATCCTTAACTTTAGGTCTTTTTTAGGGATTTTTCAGGTTGATTCATTCAACCATGAAGTCCCCTGCATGGGTATCTAGGAAATAGTTACTTCCAAGTGAATCTTCCCTAGATACCTAAAATCTATTTTATTATGATCCATTTCGCGAAAATATAGATTGTGCTAAAGATGCAAAATTGTTTTCTTTTTTCTTTTTATTCTAACTCGAAAAGAAAAAGAGGAAAAAATTGTAATGGATTTAAAGCGAGAACTTGTTCTTAGGTAAATCAATTGGGAGATGCTTCTCTAGAGTGGCCCACATAAGTTTTCCATCTTCCATACGAAAGCTGTCAATTCTCATAAGATCTTCTTCAGTCTTACTCAAAAGGTCCAATAGTGTATGTATATTGGCCCTTTTGAGACAATTATACATTCTAGAAGGAAATTCTAATTGATCAATAAAAATGCAATTCAATGGAATTCCTTTTTTGTTTTTCTTTAGATTAGTGAATCTTTTTTGAAAGGCTAAAAGGGGTGGAGTAAACCTGGTTTGATTTTCTTCGAAACTAGCGCCTTCTTCCTCTGCGTGTAGAAAAGGAAGAAATAAATCAATCAAATTACGAGAAGCTTCATAAAGCGCTTCTTTAGGGGTTAAACTTCCATTCGTCCATATTTCGAGAAAAAGTATCTCGTGTTTTTCATTTCCATTCCCGCAAGAAAAAATACTATAATTCACATTTCGAACAGGCATGGATACAGCATCTATAGGATAACTTCCATCTTGAGAGTTCTTTCTGAGTTCCGTATGATATCCGCGATCTCTCTTGATCTGTAACTCAATACAGAAATCAATGGGGTCTTTCAAGTTAGCTATAGGTTGTGTCGTATCCACGATTTCTACGGAAGGCGGTAAGATTATATCTTGAGCGGTTATGTATCTAGGACCTTTGACGCAAATGGATGCGTCTCTAACTCCATAGAGATTACTTCTCAATACAATTTCTTTCAAATTTAGTAAAATTTCTTGTATGGATTCTTCAATACCTACTATTGTAGAATATTCGTGTGGCACGTTCCAAAATTTTGCGCGTGTGATACATGTTCCTTCTATTTCTCCAAGTAAAGCTCTTCGCAAGGCAATACCAACAGTATCTGCTTGACCTTTTCTAAGTGGGGACAGAATGAAACGACCATAATAAAGACGCTTACTATCTACTCTTGATTCAACACACTTCCACTGTAGTGTTTGGGTGGATCCTGTTACCTCCTCTCGAACCATAATAGACTAGTATTTATTTGATCATTGAATCGTTTATTTCTCTTGAAAGCGGTTTAATTCTTTTACAGACGTCTTTTTTTAGGAGGTCGACATCCATTATGCGGCATAGGTGTTACATCGCGTATACAACTTAAGCGTACACCACTTTTAGCAATGGCTCGTAATGCGGCATCTCTTCCGCTACCAGCCCCTTTTACCATAACTTCTGCTCGTTGCAAACCCACTGTACGAATAGCATCTACTGCTGTTCTTTGGCCGGCATAGGGTGATGCTTTTCTTGAGCTTTTGAATCCACAAGTACCTGCGGAGGACCAGAAAACCACCCGACCTTGCGGGTCGGTAACAGTTATAATGGTATTGTTGAAACTGACTTGAACATGAATAACCCCTTTTGTTATTCTACGTGCACTCTTCCGTAAACTAAAACGGGCATTCCTACGCAAACCAATACGCACTTTCTTACGTGAACCTATTTTTGGTATAGCTTTTGTCATATTTTATTATCTCATACATAAATATGAGTTAGAAATAACAAAAAGAAAAAAAGATACAAAGATATCCGTTTCAGGGTGAAATATATCCTTTACTTTCATTTTTGGATTCGGAATTTGGACATTTCTGTGGGTACTTTTTTTTTTTACTTTTTAGAAAGGAAAGCTCCTTTTTCGAAAGATTACCCCTGTCTTTGTTTATGCTTCGGATTGGAACAAATGACTCTAATTCGCCCACGCCTACGAATCAGTCGACACTTTGTACAAATTTTACGAACGGAAGCTCTTATTTTCATATTTAGGTATTCCTTTCTTAAACGATGAATCCACTCTTTGGGAAAAAATAAGCCTCTTGACTTAAATTTTGAAATTTGGAATTGATTTTCCTAGAAAAAACAAATCCTTTCAATCTTTGGTATCCTTCAAATCTTCAGTATCTTTCGAGTCTTCGGTACGCTTCGAATCCTTATGGGGAAGTCTATAAATTATACGCCCCTTGCTTGAATCATAACGACTTACTTCAATTTTGACCCTATCCCCCATCAGTATTCGTATAGAACTAGACCGGATTTTTCCTGAAATATAGCCTAGGATGATGTTGTCATTCTCTAAGCGAACTCGGAACATTCCGTTGGGTAGGGCTTCCGTAACTAAACCTTCGAAAGTAACTTTTGCTTCTCTCGGGTTTTTTTTTTCTCTCCTATTTTTTTTTTCTGTCATACTATTTTCTCCTATTTTTCTATTTGGATTTTCAAAATAGGAAATTCGAGATAGAATTCGGGTACTATAGGCGGGGCCTTTACCATATATAACATAAGACTTCTCCCCCAATTCTGTTTAGTCGAGCTTCTCGATCTGTCATTATACCTTGAGAAGTAGAAAGAATAGCAATTCCCATTCCGCCCAAAACCTTAGGAATTCCTGGATAGTTAGCATAAATTCGTAAGCCTGGTCGGCTGATACGCTTTAAAAAGGTTCTAGTTCTATATATTCCCTTTCTATTCTTTCTCTTTTGATGTCGCAAAGTTGAAACCAAGAAATATCTGCTACTTTCTTGATGTTTCCGAACACTTTCAATAAAACCTTCTCGTAGAAGTATTTTAACAATGTTTTCGGTAATATTTGTAGATACTACTCGAACAGTTCCTTTTTTACTCATGTCTGCGTTTCTTATAGAGGTTAGTAAATCAGCAATAGTGTCCTTGCCCATAAGACTCTAATTCTAGGTTCCTCCTAATTTTTAGATAATCAACATGTTTTCCTTTTTCTTTTAATTTTGGATTTTAAAGCATATACGTAAAACACAATCTACTAATTTTTTCTTTGATCTATATCTCGTCTACTAGTATTTATAATACTTCAGGAGCTAATGAAACTATTTTAGTAAAATTCAATTCTCTCAGTTCCTCAGCAATCGCGCCAAAAACTCGAGTTCCTTTTGGATTTCCTTTTTGATCAATGATAACTGCTGCATTGTCATCATAGCGTATTATTATACCGTCTTCACATTTGAATTCTTTACATGTACGTACAATTACAGCTCGAATTACTTCGGATCTTTCTAGAGGCATTTGGGGCACTGCGTCTTTGATTACAGCAACAATAATATCACCAATACGAGCATATCGCTGATTACCAGCAGCTCCTATGACTCGAATACACATCAATTTTCGAGCTCCACTGTTATCCGCTACATTTAAAAGGGTCTGAGGTTGAATCATATTATTTGGATTTCAATTTGTTATTTCACTGCAAAGAAAAGAAATATTGTCTTTCCAGAAGGAAAAACAGGTGTTTTTCATCTTCAATACTCTTTTTTGGGGTTCTATATCTCTACTCTAATAAATTGGCTTCGTATGGGCATTTTACTGGCAGCTATGGAGATAGCTGCTCTAGCTACAGTTTCAGATACTCCGCTCATTTCATAAAGTATTCGACCTGGTTTAACAACGGCTACCCAATATTCGGGGGATCCCTTTCCTGAGCCCATACGTGTTTCTGTGGGTCTTAGTGTAACCGGTTTGTCGGGAAATATACGTACCCATAGTTTTCCACCACGACGTGCATATCGTGTCATTGCTCTTCGTCCTGCTTCTATCTGTCTCGCTGTAATCCAAGCGGGTTCAAGTACTTGAAGAGCATATCTACCAAAACAAATACGATTGCCTCGGCAGGATTTTCCCTTCATTCTTCCTCTATGTTGTTTACGAAATCTAGTTCTTTTGGGGTTATAGTCGATGGTTCTTTTTTAGTTCCATCTCTACTGCAAAACTGGACATGAGAGTTTCTTCTCATCCAGCTCCTCGCGAATGAAATGAGAAACCATGCAAATTTTTCAAATTCCATAATATTCAAAAATATTACGGATAGATACACATCAATATATAATAGAATAGGTTTTTTTTTGAATTTCTTAAAATAGAAAAATATATAGTCAAGAAGGAAGATCTAGAATATAGTCAAATTCTATATTTTGGATAATGTAATCCTTCTTTTTTTTAAGGAATATCCTTATTTTTAACCTTATTGAATCATAGTAAAGTATTCTAATCCAATAAAGATTTCGCGGGCGAATATTTACTCTTTCTTGTCTTATTTGTTAATTTATAACCTTACCAAATAAAGCAATTTTTTTGGTTTGTTCCGCCATCCCACCCAATGAAGTATTAGGATTCTTTTCAATAAAATCAATCCTATGCAGTCATAGGTTTTGTCGTTCCCACAGCTTCTCCTTTAATGGTTAGGTTTGAATCCTGCAATGGAGCTTCCAAACTTTCCGAGTTAATTTTCTCAGTTTTATTAACCCGGGCTGCTCTTTATTATTGCTTTAAATTTTTATTTTTTGTTTCACAAAACTACGATTTTTAATTGTCTCTTATTTTTATTATTTTATTATATTGATGCTTTATCACATTGCCTTTTATGATGTAATTCATAGACCATACATATTGGAATCTTATATCTTTCTTATTCTTCTTCCTTCTACCTATCATCCCTCCTTTTATCCACATCCCTTTAGTTTTCTTTCACAACCTAGAATCTGGTTTCTTTTTTAGAGAAATAAAAATGCAGTTGCTACAACTATATGATAGATCTACTCATTTATGATAGATGTATTTATTCACATAGTGACTGTTTCTTAGTTAGGATCTCGACAATACGAAGCAATAGGTTGGTTATTAGTTAATTTTCTATAATTACTAAGTTTTTTTATTTTTAGTAGGGTTCGGTCAATTTTTTTTTTTTTTTGAATTTCCATTTTTGACCCTAAAGAAAAAACTAACGAGTCACACACTAAGCATAGCAATTATATTAAAAGATTTATCAATTTTCATTAAATCTTATAGAAAGAGGTATAATTTCTTCTTTTTCGGGGATTTTTGGAAAAATAAGGTTCTTGTCTTTTTTATTCTATTACTGGCCAGAATGAGAAGACAAGGTTAGGTTAGTTATTCTTCTTCTACGAATATCCAAATTTTTACACCTAATACTCCATAGATAGTTCGAATTGGATAGCAGCAATAATCAATTTTAGCGCGAATTGTTTGGAGGGGAAGTCTACCCTTTTTGATGCATTCGGCACGTGCAATTTCTTTCCCTCCTAGACGGCCCGCAATTTTTATTTTAACTCCCTTTATATCTGCTTTTTTAGTTAATTCAATGGCTTTTTTCATTGCCTTTCGGAATGAAACTCTATTTTTTAATTGGAAAGCTATATATTCTGCAAGAATGTTAGGTTGTCTATAAGGTTCTTTAACTTTTTCGATAGCAATATTAAGTCTCTGATTTACAGAATTCACTTCCTTTTGGATATCTTTCTCTAATTCTTCGATTGCTCCTTTTTTCTTTAATAAATTGGGAAATCCTATATGGATTATAACGTGAATTGTATCGATTTCCTTTTGAATTTCTATATGTGTAATTACTTCGGAACTTGCGTCTGATTCTATTTTTCTATTTGAGCTTTTTTTCCTATTCTTTTGTATATAGTTCTTGATACAATTCCGTATTTTTTTATCTTCTTGTAGACCTTCAGAATAATTTTTTGGTTGTGCGAACCAAAAGGAATGGTGATTTTGGGTTGTACCAAGTCTGAAACCGAGTGGATTTATTTTTTGTCCCATATTTTTCTATTCTATTTTTTTTTTTTTACTGGGAATCGAAATCTTAGGTTGATCTAAAGGTTATTTAGATTTCTTTACTATATTTAGTACAATTGTTATATGACACATGGTTTTTTTTATAGGATAACCACGTCCTCGAGCTCGAGGTCTGAATTTTTTCATAATAGTACTCCTACTCACTTCGGCTTTTGTTATGAATAAATTCGCTTTGTCGAAATCCCTATAATGAGTAGCATTTGCTGCTGCCGAATAAACCAACTTTAAGATAGGATAAGATGCTCGATAAGGCATGAGGTTCAGTATCATAATGGTTTCCTCGTAGTAACGCCAGCGAATCTCATCAAGAACTCTTTGTGCTTTAAAAACGGACATATGTATGCGTTTTTGTGCTTTGAAAACCCGTTCGAACTTAAGGAGACGATCAGTTGGAACTTTTCTTGCGAGTTTCCGTAGCCCGTTCCTTTTCTTCTTTATCCTAGGGGTATACTTTACCAATTTGAAACTTGTCATAAATAAGGTTATTCCCCGCCTACCTTTACTTTATTTGAATCCTATAAATTTTGTTTATTCTGAATCTTTCTATTCTGAATTCAGTTAACGACGAGATTTAGTATCCTTTCTTGCACTTTCATAACTCGTGAAATGCCGAGTAGGCACGAATTCCCCCAATTTGCGACCTACCATAGGATTTGTTATGTAAATAGGTATATGTTCCTTTCCATTATGAATCGCGATTGTATGGCCAACCATTGCGGGTAGAATGCTAGATGCCCGGGACCACGTTACTATTGTTTCTTTCTCCTCCTTCATATTGACCTTTTCTATTTTTGTCAATAAATGACGAGCTACAAAAGGATTCGTTTTTTTTCGTGTCACAGCTGATTACTCCTTTTTTTCATTTTAAAGAGTGGCATCCTATGTCCACTATCTCGATCGAGGTATGGAGGTCAGAATAAATAGAATAATGATGAGTGGAAAAAAGAGAAAATCCTTTAGCTGGATAAGGGGCGGATGTAGCCAAGTGGATCAAGGCAGTGGATTGTGAATCCACCATGCGCGGGTTCAATTCCCGTCGTTCGCCCATCGGATTATTGCAATGCAATTTTCCATATTCCTAGTTACGTATTTACTTACGGCGACGAAGAATAAAACTATCACTATATTTTTTCCTTTTCCTAGTTCTTCTTCCAAGCGCAGGATAACCCCAAGGGGTTGTGGGTTTTTTTCTACCAATGGGGGCTTTCCCTTCACCGCCCCCATGGGGGTGGTCCACAGGGTTCATAACTACCCCTCTTACTACGGGGCGTTTACCTAGCCAACACTTAGATCCGGCTCTACCCAAACTTTTTTGGTTCACCCCAACATTACCCACTTGTCCGACTGTTGCTAAGCAGTTTTGGGATACCAAACGGACCTCCCCAGATGGTAATCTTAAAGTGGCCAATTTACCCTCTTTTGCAATCAGTTTCGCTACAGCACCTGCTGCTCTAGCTAATTGCCCACCCCTTCCACGTGTGATTTCTATGTTATGTATGGCCGTGCCTAAGGGCATATCGGTTGAAGTAGATTCTTCTTTTTTCTCAAAAAACCCCTTCCCAAACTGTACAAGCTTCTTCCAAAGCATACGGCTTTCTAGATGTATATGACGATCTCTAGACAGATGGATCTTATATGAATCGTATGATGAAGTACCACATGAGTGGATATATAGAAAAGGAATCCAAATCCGCCGAATCGCTCATGTTATGATCTTCTACATCCTAGGTCTCCGCGTTCCGTCATCTGGCTTATGTTCTTCATGTAGCATTCAGATCGAATGACTCTATGAAATTACGTCGATACTTCCACATATTATTGGTAACGTAGGAGACATCCCTATTTTCACCCGGGGGTCTTAATTACCACTGCTTAGCTTTCAATTCGCCTCTGACCATCAAATTAAATGTGAATAACCCGTCCTCCTCTCTTTGAAACAAGGGGCGCTTCCGGTTCTGTGCGTGCTTCAAACAATTTTGTCTTCTCCATATTACCATATCTCTAGAGTCAATAATTTTCTATGAGGAACTACTGAACTCAATCACTTGCTGCCGTTACTCAACAGTTTTCTGTTGAGGTCTATCCCGTAGAGGTAGTCAAATTGGATCAGTGATCGATTTCTAGGTTTCGTCGTAAACCTAATTGGTTACTTCCAATTACGTAAATCAATAGTTCAAACCGCACTCAAAGGTAGGGCATTTCCCATTGATATAGGAACTTTTGTACCAGAAACAATAGTATCTCCAATTATAGCCCCTCTGGGATGTAAAATATATCTCTTCTCACCATCCCCATAGTGTATGAGACAAATGTATGCATTTCGATTAGGGTCGTATTCTATGGTTACGATTCTACCAGATATGTCTTTTTGATTCCGTCGAAAATCGATTTTACGGTATAGGCGCTTATGACCTCCCCCTCTATGCCTTGCGGTAATGATTCCTCTGGCATTACGACCTTTACTACAACGGTGCCGTCCATGGATCAATTTATTTCGTGGATTGGATTTCACTTGCCTGTCTACGGTTCCCTTGCGTGTGCTCGGGATAGGTGTTTTGTATAAATGTTTCGCCGTATTATTAAGTATTCTCCTTTAGTTCTTTTCTCTATCTAGAAGTGGAATAGAATAACCCGGTTGAAGGGTAATGATCATACGTCTGTAATGCATTGTATGTCCCAGAATAGGTCCCATTCTTTTACCCTTTCCGGGTAGTCGATGGCTATTCACAGCTACTACCTTAACACCAAAGAAGAGCTCGACCCAATGCTTTATTTCTGTCTTAGTGAATCCCGATTCGACATTAAAAGTATATTGATTCTTTCCCAATAAACGAAGACTTTTTTCTGTAAATACTGCGTATTTGATTCCATCCATAAATCGACTTTCCCTCCTATGCTCTGAGTTCCAGTATCGATAAGAATTCGAGTTCTTATTGTTCTTATGTTATGGTATGAATATACCATACCAATTCGTTATGTATGGATGATGGATGAGATTCCATGGATAGAGAGCCGGTTCCAATAGACTTATGGAACGTTCCCGTTCGCGTGCATCCAGCAGGAATTGAACCCGCAAATTTACCAATTATGAGTTGGGCGCTTTAACCATTCAGCCATGGATGCTTAACAGGGATCATCGTACATCGTAAATAACCAATTTTCATATAGAAAGACATATCATAGAAAAATGAAATCAAAATATTCGGAGATGGCAAATATTCGGAGATGACTATGAAAACACCTCTCTGGATCCTCGAATTGAAAGAGAGATTGAGAGGGATCAAGAATCCTAATTCTCGCTATTTGGAATGGATCCAATTCTATTGAGTCTGACTCATAGTGATCATTTCTCTTTAGCAAAGAAGGACCTTGGTTATCAAAGGATTGAACAACCGGGATCCATTTACTTATGATACCTACTTGACATTGCTAACAAGGATCTAATGAATTATGAGTTTAATAGATCCTCTTTAGCAGAAAGACGTATATTCCTTGCTCATTATCAGACAATCACTTATTCCCAAACCCCGTGTGGGGCTAATCGTTTTCATTTACCATCTCATGGAAAACCCTTTTCGTTCCGCTTAGCCCTATCGGGTATTTTAGTGATAGGTTCTATAGGAACTGGACGATCCTATTTGGTCAAATACCTAACGAAAAATTCCTATTTTCCTTTCATTAAGGTACGAGGGCTTCTTATTCCACAAGAACGAAAGCACCTTTTCATTCTTTCATATACTAAGGGTTTTTACTTGGAAAAGACAATGTTCCATACTAAAGGATTCGGGTCCATAACCACGAGTTCCAGTGCATTAGATCTTGTAGCACTTAGCAACGGGGCCCTATCCATTAGTATTCCACATAAGAAATCCATTATAGAAACTAATACAATTAGATTAGCTCTTCATAGACAAACTTGGGGTTTGCGAGCCAAGATAAGACCGGCTCGGGATCATGGGACCCTTTTCTCTCAGATAGGAGGGGATCTTGTACAAAATAGACTTCTAAGTAATAACCCCATAGATCCTATATCTATCTATATAAAGAGGCAATCGTGTCAGGAAGCGGGTTTTTCTTTGGCCAAACGGTACTTCGAACTTGGAACGAGCATGAGGAGATTAACGAGACTTCTTTCTCTTTTGAGTTTTTCTGGCGGACCGGTCGCGCAAGATCTTTGGTCTTCCCCCGGAACCGATGAAAAAGTGGGTCGCTTCTTATGGACTCGCTCAGAATGATTCTTCTCTATCCATAGTTCATGGCCTATTAGAAGTAGAAGGTACTCTGGTGCAATCCTTACCGACAGAAAAAGATTGCAGTCGGGTTGATAATAATCGAGTTCCATTACTTCGTCGGTCCGAACCAAGGAATCCGTTAGAAATGTTTTGAAATGGATATTGTTCTCTCTTTGATCAGGGATTGCTATATGAAATGGGTAAGTCCCCAATCCCTTTGACAAATCGGGTGTCATATTAGATATCATATTCTATATATAGAAATATCATAGAATAGACATATAGAATTTTTGGTTGGGAAATTCGAATGAATCATTGAGTGAAAAAGGAGCAAAGAATGACAAAAGACGAGACTCTACTAGTCTTCAC